GGTCTTTGGTGATTCAAGAGGTGGCTTGTGATTATTCATAATCATGAAAAGTTACCGAACAAACGTTCCACTTTATAACTAGAACTACTATACTCTAACTCAGTATAATGATAACGTATTATCCCGTAAGTTCCTTTTGTATTGTATTCCAAATAAAAACAAAATACCTCTATTTTCTGAATACTATGACTGGACTTTTATGAAAAAAAGAAAAGCCCCTTATCGGATTTGAACCGATGACTTACGCCTTACCATGGCGTTACTCTACCACTGAGTTAAAAGGGCTTATTTTATTTAATTCCCGAACAAGTTACTGTGTAGATAAAATCTCTATATGCACATATTATATATATAATATAGATAAGTATATGCAGTAGACTCATAGTCGCTAGTGACTGATTTTTTTTTTGAATAATCAAATGGATTTGCCTAGGAAGTCTAGGGTAAAATGAATTGTTTCAAGACTGGCCCTAAATTTATTTTATTGAGGAGATGATCCCTATAAACAAAATTAATAAATAAAATTAAACAAAATTCACTTGATTGATACATAACATATATGTAAATTCGACATAAAAGAAATTTCAAGATATTTCATCGAATCATGAAATTCTATACAATTCTGAAAAACGGAAAGATCCCTCGGATCTAATCATATCATTCCATTATATTGACAATTTCAAAAAACTGATGATACTATTATCATAGTATGAGGGCGGTTGAGCAAAGCAAGTCGGCCCCCATCGTCTAGTGGTTTAGGACATCTCTCTTTCAAGGAGGCAGCGGGGATTCGAATTCCCCTGGGGGTAGGGTACTACGAGAGGAAGTTGATCATGGATTAACAATAAGCCTAAAATTGATTCTTCCTGGGTCGATGCCCGAGTGGTTAATGGGGACGGACTGTAAATTCGTTGGCAATATGTCTACGCTGGTTCAAATCCAGCTCGGCCCAATAATTAGCCAATCTATCATGAGATGGTATAACCCCCCTTGTTCTTCAGAAATACCCCATACGAAGATAAAAAAGAATCAAATTTTCTGCGAGATCCCTTATTGCCCCGGGATTGTAGTTCAATTGGTCAGAGCACCGCCCTGTCAAGGCGGAAGCTGCGGGTTCGAGCCCCGCCAGTCCCGACGGATCCAATATCCAATAAATACATCAATTCATTTTTTCCTTTTCTATGAACTAGTCTAGTAAAGGGTGTCGGGGGGCATACTTTCATTCCCAAAGCAAAAAGGAGTTTTTATTGATTATTTTTTCTTTCCTATTTTTTCCATTTCGCTTTTATTGTTTGTTTAGGTTTGTAACTATGTAATTAATCGAAGTGGAAAGGCAACCTGATGATCCTTTATCAAATGATTGTCCAAGGAAAACGAAAGGTAGTAGGTTATAGAAAAAAAATAAGGAAACGGATAATAAATAAAGGAATTTTGGATTGATTGGATCAGGAATCGAAATCTGGATTCGGTATGGATAAAAGAACTTCCTATGTTATACTATTCAAGTCTCGACGACGGGTTTATTTGAAAGATCATATATTGTTATTCGTAATATTAATACGATTCGATATCATCGAGAGGTAATTAATTGAATTTACAGACGAAAGATTTATCATCTCTAGGGGATTAAATCCCGAGTTATTGCCAAGTAAAAAAACCGATAAGATTATGGAAGTCAATATTCTTGCATTTATTGCTACTGCACTATTCATTCTAGTTCCTACCGCCTTTCTACTTATCATTTACGTAAAAACAGTTAGTCAAAATGATTAATTCAATTGAATTTGAAAATTCAATTGAATTAAACTTTCCTTCTGAGTTCTTATCAAAAATTGACGAAGTCAAATGAAAAGGATTCCAATATCACGTCTTAACTTAAATGAAATGAGCGGACTATAATGGGTAGTATTCTAAGAGATAGATAGTATGGTAGAAAGAAATAGATGAATCTTTCTACCATACTATCTATCTCTTAGTCTATAAACTTAGTCAGCCTATAAAGTTGTAATCTAGAATAAAGATAAAGGCTTAAGTTTATATAGATCAATCTACAATATTCTCTTCATACTTCATATATGTATATATGTGTATATAAATTACATATATTGTATGGCATTGACATAACACCCGATTTGCTGCATCTATTTGTTCCGATCAATCTGAAATAATTCTTATCTTAGGATTCTAATCCCTTTCCTTTTACTAATAAGAAAGAGGAAGCCTCACCGATTTTGAACGCCCGAACCATGATGTGAAATAAGTCGATAAAGCATAAATCGCCTTTTTCAAATTAGAAAGCAAATTGCCCAATATGTGACCCGCCCGAAGCAAGATCTTATCATTGCACAGCCTCTCGTTAGACAACCACAATCTCTATATCATTTCTCATACAAAGTGCGTATAAACTTAACAAAACGACTTCTTCTTTGAATAGTAAAGAGGGAAAGAAATAAAAAAAAAGTCTGGTCTTCCTCAATATCTATAAAGTAAAGATAGTAAC